AGAAGTGTAAAAAAAGAAACTTTATATATATATATTCGAACCACAGTTGGTCATATTTCTTTTTATCGAGAAATCGAGGAAGCTATACAAGGTTTTTCTCAAGCCTGTTCATATGATACCTAATAATATGGTATTCAGAAAAAAGAATTATAGGGCACCCGTGTGAATTCGGACCTCTCCGAGTCAACTCGGACCATAGTTCCTGACCTAAAATTCTACGCAAATCAAGATCGAGAAAAGGAAGTTTTGCAATCATTGACTCAAACTCATTGTCGAATCCCATTCAGCAGAATATGGAGGTACTTATGGCGGAACGGGCCAATCTGGTATTTCACAATAAAGTGATAGATGGAACTGCTATTAAACGACTTATTAGCCGATTAATAGATCACTTCGGGATGGCATATACATCACACATCCTAGATCAAGTAAAGACTCTGGGTTTCCAGCAAGCCACTGCTACATCCATTTCATTAGGAATTGATGATCTTTTAACGATACCTTCTAAGGGCTGGCTTGTCCAAGATGCTGAACAACAAAGTTTGGTTTTGGAAAAACACCATCATTATGGGAATGTACATGCGGTAGAAAAATTACGCCAATCTATTGAGATATGGTATGCTACAAGTGAATATTTGCGACAGGAAATGAATCCTAATTTTAGGATGACGGACCCTTTCAATCCAGTCCATATGATGTCTTTTTCGGGAGCTAGAGGAAATGCATCTCAAGTACATCAATTAGTAGGTATGAGAGGATTAATGTCGGATCCCCAAGGACAAATGATTGATTTACCTATTCAAAGCAATTTACGCGAAGGACTGTCTTTAACAGAATATATTATTTCTTGCTATGGAGCCCGTAAAGGAGTTGTAGATACTGCGGTACGCACATCAGATGCTGGATATCTTACGCGTCGACTTGTTGAAGTAGTTCAACATATTGTTGTACGTCGAACAGATTGTGGCACTATCCGAGGGATTTCTGTGAGTCCTCGAAATAAAAGTCGGATGATGTCAGAAAGAATTTTTATCCAAACATTAATTGGTCGTGTCTTAGCAGACGATATATATATAGGTTCCCGATGTGTCGCCTTTCGAAATCAAGATCTTGGGATTGGACTTGTCAATCGATTCATAACCTTTGGAACACAATCAATATCGATTCGAACTCCCTTTACTTGTCGGAGTACATCTTGGATCTGTCGATTATGTTATGGCCGGAGTCCCACTCACGGTGACCTAGTTGAATTGGGGGAAGCTGTAGGTATTATTGCGGGTCAATCTATTGGCGAACCGGGGACTCAACTAACATTAAGAACTTTTCATACCGGCGGAGTATTTACAGGAGGTACTGCCGAACATGTACGAGCCCCTTATAATGGAAAAATAAAATTTAATGAGGATTTGGTTCATCCTACACGTACACGTCACGGGCATCCTGCCTTTCTATGTTATATAGACTTGTCTGTAATTATTGAGAGCGAAGATATTATACATAGCGTGACTATTCCACCAAAAAGTTTTCTTTTAGTTCAAAATGATCAATATGTGGAATCAGAACAAGTGATTGCTGAGATTCGCGAGGGAACATACACTTTTCATTTTAAAGAGAGGGTTAGAAAATATATTTATTCTGACTCTGAGGGCGAAATGCATTGGAGTACTGATGTATCCCATGCACCCGAATTTACATATAGTAACGTCCATCTCTTACCAAAAACAAGTCATTTATGGATATTATCAGGAGGTTCATGTGGATCTAGTCTAATTCTTTTTTCGATCCACAAAGATCAAGATCAAATGAACATACCCTTTCTTTCCGTCGAAAGAAAATCTATTTCTAGCCTCTCAGTGAATAATGATCAAGTGAGCCAAAAATTTTTCAGTTCGGATTTTTCTGATAAAAAAAAATCTGGGATTCCCAATTATTCAGAATTGAATGGAATCGTAGGTACTAGTCATTATAATTTCATATATTCTGCTATTTTTCATGAGAACTCGGATTTATTAGCAAAAAGACGAAGAAATAGATTTCTCATTCCATTCCAATCGATTCAAGAGCAAGAGCAAGAGAAAGAGTTCATACCGCATTCAGGCATCTCGGTTGAAATACCCATAAATGGTATTTTCCGTAGAAACAGTATTTTTGCTTTTTTTGATGATCCTAGATACAGAAGAAAGAGTTCCGGAATTCTTAAATATGGAACTCTAAAGGCGGACTCAATCATCCAAAAAGAGGATATGATTGAGTATCGAGGAGTCCAAAAATTTAAGACAAAATACGAAATGAAAGTAGATCGCTTTTTTTTCATTCCCGAGGAAGTGCATATTTTACCCGAATCCTCCGCCATAATGGTACAGAACTATAGTATCATTGGGGTCGATACACGAATCACTTTAAATATAAGAAGCAAAGTCGGCGGGTTGATCCGAGTGGAGAGAAAAAAAAAAAGGATTGAACTCAAAATATTTTCAGGGGATATCCATTTTCCGGACAAGACAGATAAGATATCCCGACATAGTGGCATCTTGATACCGCCAGGAAGGGGACAAACAAACTCTAAAGAATCCCAAAATTTGAAAAATTGGATTTATGTCCAACGGATCACACCAACCAAGAAAAAGTTTTTTGTTTTGGTGCGGCCCGTAGCCACCTATGAGATAGCGGACAGTATAAATTTAGCAACACTCTTCCCGAAAGATCTCTTTCGGGAAAAGGATAATATTCAACTTCGAGTTTTCAACTATATCCTTTATGGAAATGGTAAACCAACTCGAGGAATCTCTGACACAAGTATTCAATTGGTTCGAACTTGTTTAGTCTTGAATTGGGACCAAGACAACAAAAATTCTTCCCTCGAGGAGGTCCGCGCTTTCTTTGTTGAATTAAATACAAAGGGTTTGATTCGAGATTTCATAAGAATTGGCTTAGTGAAATCCCATATTTCGTATATAAGAAAAAGGAATAATCCGCCGGATTCGGGATTGATCTCTGCGGATTCCATGAATCCGTTTTATTCGATTTCTCCCAAGGCTGGCATTCTTCACCAATCGCTTAGACAAAATCACGGAACTATTCGTATGTTCTTAAATAGAAATAAGGAATCCCAATCTTTGTTAATTTTATCATCCTCTAATTGTTTTAGAATCGGTCCATTTAATCATGTAAAATATCACAATGTTATAAACCAATCAATAAAAAAAAAACCTCTAATTACAATTCAAAACTCGTCGGGCCCCTTAGGAACAGCCATTCAAATTTCGAATTTTTATTCATTTTTGCCTTTACTAACTTATAATCAGATCTCTGTAATTAAATATTTGCAACTTGATAACTTCAAATATATTTTTCAAGTAATTCACTCTTATTTAATAGATGAAAACGGAAGAATTTTTAATCTAGATCCATACAGTAACCTTGTTTTGAATCCATTCAAATTGAATTGGTATTTTCTTCATCAAAATTATAATAATAATTATTGTGAGGAAACGTCCACAATAATTAGTCTTGGACAATTTTTTTGTGAAAATGTATGTATAGCCAAAAAAGAACCATACCTAAAATCGGGTCAAGTTTTAATTGTTCAAAGGGATTCTGTAGTAATAAGATCGGCTAAGCCCTATTTGGCTACTCCGGGAGCAAAAGTTCATGGGCATTATAGAGAAATTCTTTACGAAGGGGATACATTAGTTACATTTATATATGAAAAATCGAGATCCGGTGATATAACACAAGGTCTTCCAAAAGTCGAACAGGTGTTAGAAGTGCGCTCGATTGATTCAATATCGCTGAACTTAGAAAAGCGGATTAAGGGTTGGAACAGGTGTATAACAAGAATTCTTGGAATTCCTTGGGGATTCTTGATTGGTGCTGAGCTAACTATAGTGCAAAGTCGTATTTCTTTGGTTAATAAGATTCAAAAGGTTTATAGATCCCAGGGGGTGCAGATTCATAATAGGCATATCGAAATTATTGTACGTCAAATAACATCAAAAGTTTTGGTTTCAGAAGAGGGAATGTCTAATGTTTTTTTACCTGGAGAATTGATTGGATTGTTACGAGCAGAACGCACGGGGCGTGCTTTAGAAGAAGCAATCTGTTATCGAGCCGTTTTATTAGGAATAACTCGAGCATCTTTGAATACTCAAAGTTTTATATCCGAAGCAAGTTTTCAAGAAACTGCTCGAGTTTTAGCAAAAGCTGCTCTTCGGGGTCGTATCGATTGGTTGAAAGGCCTGAAAGAAAATGTTGTTCTAGGGGGGGTGATCCCCGCCGGGACCGGGTTCAACAAAGGATTGGTGCATTGTTCACGGCAACATACCAACATTCTTTTGGAAAAAAAAACAAAGAATTTATCTTTATTAGAGGGAGATATGAGAGATATTTTATTTTACCACAGGGAATTTTGTGACTCTTCTATTTAAAATTCAAAATAGGAATCTGCCTTTTCTAGAATTGCATAATTCCTAATAGCAGATTCCTATTTTGAATTTCATTTTTTATTGTTTGCTGTAGTCATTTGCTTTGGTAATTTGTTAACACTAATAAAGATAATAATGAATACAAAATAATGGCTCGGCTCGTGCATAAACGCCCATCCCAGGTACAAGAGAAGGTTCCTTTGGAACAACTTTTTATTTTAGTTTGGGGTACCCCCCTTTTAAGTGTGAAAAGAAATGACAAAAAGATATTGGAACATCGATTTGGAAGAGATGATGAGAGCAGGAGTTCATTTTGGACATGGTACTAGGAAATGGAATCCTAGAATGGCACCTTATATTTCTGCAAAGCGTAAAGGTATTCATATTATAAATCTGACTAGAACTGCTCGTTTTTTATCAGAAGCTTGTGATTTAGTTTTTGATGCAGCAAGTAGGGGAAAACAATTCTTAATTGTTGGGACAAAAAATAAAGCAGCTGATTTAGTGTCGCGGGCTGCAATAAGGGCTCGGTGTCATTATGTTAATAAAAAGTGGCTCGGCGGCATGTTAACAAATTGGTCCACTACAGAACAAAGACTTCATAAATTTAGGGACTTGAGAACTGAACAAAAGACAGAGGGATTCAACCGTCTTCCGAAAAGGGATGCAGCTGTATTGAAGAGACAATTATCTCGCTTGGAAACATATCTAGGCGGGATTAAATATATGACGGGATTGCCTGATATTGTAATCATTATCGATCAGCAAGAAGAATATACGGCTCTTCGAGAATGTATAACTTTGGGAATTCCAACCATTTCTTTAATCGATACAAATTGTAATCCCGATCTCGCGGATATTTCTATTCCAGCAAATGATGACGCTATAGCTTCAATTCGATTCATTCTTAACAAAATAGTATTCGCAATTTGTGAGGGTCGTTCTAGCTATATACAAAATTCTTGATTAATAATAAGATAAATAAATCAATTTTTTTTGAGGGGGGGGCTCCCTGTATTTCGATTTATAAAATCGGTTACTATTCCTGAATCATACAAAAGAAAAAGAGAAAAAAACTGGGGATATTGTGTGATTAGTTTAGTTGGTATCCAAAACAAAAATAGAAAATTCAAGTAAATAAGTCAAAAAAAGGGGGGGTCTTGAATCAAAATAATTTAAAGTTCGTATTTCTGTCAGAGGGCAATATGAATATTTTATCATGTTCCATCAATACACTAATAAAAGAAGGGTTATATGAGATATCTGGTGTAGAAGTAGGCCAACATTTCTATTGGCAAATAGGGGGGTTCCAAGTCCATGCGCAAGTCCTTATTACTTCGTGGGTTGTAATTGCTATCTTATTAGGTTCTGCAGCTCTATCGGTTCGCAATCCACAAACCATTCCAACTGGCGGCCAAAATTTCTTTGAATTTGTCCTTGAATTCATTCGAGACGTGAGTCAAACCCAGATTGGAGAAGAATACGGTCCATGGGTTCCCTTTATTGGAACCCTGTTTTTATTTATTTTTGTTTCTAACTGGTCAGGAGCCCTTTTACCGTGGAAAATTATCCAGTTACCTCAAGGGGAGTTAGCAGCACCAACGAATGATATAAATACGACGGTTGCTTTAGCTTTACTCACATCAGTAGCATATTTTTATGCGGGTCTTAGCAAAAAAGGATTAGGCTATTTCAGTAAATACATTCAACCAACTCCAATTCTTTTACCCATTAACATCTTAGAAGATTTTACAAAACCCCTATCACTTAGTTTTCGACTTTTCGGAAATATATTAGCCGATGAATTAGTAGTTGTTGTTCTTGTTTCTTTAGTACCTTTAGTGGTTCCTATACCTGTCATGTTCCTTGGATTATTTACAAGCGGGATTCAAGCTCTCATTTTTGCCACTTTAGCTGCGGCTTATATAGGTGAATCTATGGAGGGTCATCATTAACTATATTTTTTTTTCAAATATTCGTTTTTAGGTTAGCCCAATTATAGAATAGTTGGTTTACGTTATGTAAGAAACACTTGTATATGTGATATTTGATATTGACTAGGTATATATGAGTTAAAGATCTATATAATCTGCCCCACTACTTTTGTGAATTTCTATTTCGATAACGATTCGATTAGAAGTTCTTCCTTTTTATCTGTGAATTGGCTGAAAAAAATGATCAAAAAAAGAACGAAGAATTAAAAGAAAAGAACGGTTCACAAAAAAGAAACGGCATAAAAAAGTCGTATATATATATTATGCATTTTTCAAAATCCCGTGGATAGGAACTAATATCAAAGTAATTCTTATGATTCAATAATAGAATTATATTATTTCAAAATAGAATGATATTATTTCAATTAAAGTTTTTGGTTATTTTGGCTGGATGAATCTTAGCGATGACTTAATTATAATTAAGTCCTAAGTCATTGGATGATTGTATCATTAACTATTTCTTTATTTTGGTGTGAGGAACTTATCATGAATCCACTGGTTTCTGCTGCTTCGGTTATTGCTGCTGGGTTGGCTGTTGGGCTTGCTTCTATTGGACCTGGGGTTGGTCAAGGTACAGCTGCGGGTCAAGCTGTCGAAGGTATCGCTAGACAACCTGAGGCAGAAGGAAAAATACGAGGTACTTTATTGCTTAGTTTGGCTTTTATGGAAGCTTTAACAATTTATGGCCTGGTTGTCGCATTAGCGCTTTTATTTGCGAATCCTTTTGTTTAATCCTAGAAATCAGAAAATTATGAATTTTTTTTTCGTAGTTTTTTTTTAATTCTATCAATATTTCACTCCTACAATTATTCATTGAGACAACAACCCTTGGGAAGGACTAATTTGAGGGTGGGGAATTAACACATCGATTCGCTTTCTTCCTTCCCCTTATTCTTTTTAGTTTAATGGAAACTTTTTTTTAAGGAGTGTTGCGCAAAAAGGAGGTTTAGGTTTTTTAAAATTGACATAAAACTTGGTCTCAAATTCTAGCTTAATTCTAATTAAGTCTCATTATTATTATTGAAAATTCAAAATTTTGGAAAATAAATTTGTAAATAGAATAGGTTTTTGATTCTGTTTAT